AAAAGAAATATAGATTTGATAAAATCTATATTATATTTCACGCATATCGGGATGATTCTATATGTAAAATTACCGGTGAAAAGAATTCGGTTTTTACAAGTGCATGCTCCCTACCCAAGCAGGCTTACAAAATTGATGATGATCAAGAGCTTTCTGGGTCGTCTCAGCCCTTGTGATTCACCCTTATCCAAAAAAAGATCGAGCTGAGCTTTTTCTGTTTCACGTACAAAGGATTTACTTGTTACTAATATAGTCTAGCCGCTGCTCTTGCTCTTCTTTAGATCCCCCGTTTCACTCCAATAGTATCATAAATCAGGATCGGTGCAGAAGAAATGAATGCATTTCCATACTATTAAGTAAGTAATCTAGAATCAGAATCCAGCTAAAACATAATCTGGATTCTGCCACCTCGCTTATTCTACTGGATCTTACGAAGCCTCCTCATGCGCGGCATGCTGTGGGATGATCATAGAAAAGATTCTTTTCGATCGAACCAACCGATCCTCTCTATGGGACGGCGGTTGGAACAAAGACACATTTGGTCGTGAATTCCAATGTAGCAGATTAAAGACATATTTCTGCACGGCCCAATCAATAGTTCAAGTCACACACTCCCATAATCCATTTTTTATTCGGAGAATTCCCGTCAACTATTCATTCATATCAAATAAATAATCCAATATTGTGATTGTGGAGTTGAGGGGAAATTTCCAACTACATGTCTTATTCTTTGTCAATAATCCATATTTGTAGCAATGAAATATTATTGTTCCTCCCCCAAGCAATAAGATAAAGGATTGATTAGAAATTGTTAGAATCTAGATTTTGGATAATTTTATAAAGGACCAGAAATCCCTTGTTTACGTATCATTAGAAAATGCATTAACATAAATACGGCAGTAAGAAGAGGTAATACAAAAGTGTGTAAACTATAAAAACGAGTCAAAGTGGACTGTCCCACACTAGCACTTCCGCGTAATAACTCTACCAAAGGCGATCCTATTACCGGAATTGCTTCTGGCACGCCCGTTACAATTTTTACTGCCCAATATCCAATTTGGTCCCAGGGTAAAGAATAACCCGTTACACCAAAGGATGCGGTCAATACAGCCAGAACCACCCCTGTAACCCAAGTTAATTCGCGAGGTTTTTTAAAACCGCCGGTGAGATACACACGAAATACGTGCAGGATTATCATTAGGACCATCATACTTGCCGACCATCGATGAACTGATCGAATTAACCACCCGAAGTTAGCTTCCGTCATTATGTATTGAACAGAGGCAAAAGCCTCAGTAACGGTCGGACGGTAGTAAAATGTCATAGCAAACCCTGTAGCTACTTGTACTAAAAAACAAGTGAGCGTAATTCCTCCCAGACAATAAAATATGTTGACATGAGGAGGAACGTATTTACTAGTTATATCATCTGCAATCGCCTGAATCTCGAGACGTTCTTCGAACCAATCGTAGACTTTATTGAGATAGGTGGACTCCCCTCTGAGAACCGTATATGAGAATTTCATCTCATACGGCTCAAACAAAACCACCCCAATACCGGTATCGGTATGGAATAGAAAATTGGAAACTTCGTAATTTTTTGATTCAATCTTATCTAAAGATACGAAAGACTAAAAATAAGAAAGCTATTCTTTGTGGTTATAATTAGAATGCCAAAAAATCAAGGCGACTCATTTATCTTTATGTTGATCGTTAGAGGTCTCTTGAATCTTCTATTTACCTATTTCATTTTCTTTGATTTGTTATTTTGAGTTGTATGGAATGCAGCTTTACTTTGGTTTTCTTTACTTTAGTTTTATTTCTTATTGATAGGAATTTTCTTGTTAAGACCCTATAAATCAATTGAAACCTCAGATTCATACTATAACCACGATGATTCAATAAAACCTTCAAACTAAGTCCAAAGATTCCGTGAGTAAGAACCCTTGGATCATCATTTATGCAAGTTTGTGCTTTGGGCTTTGGGCTTTGAATAAAAAAAGCAGAAATGCGGAATTTGAAAGAAGAAAAGAAAAATCTTTCAATCAAAAAATTTTTCCAAAGAAAAATTTTTTGAATCCGGCCACGGGGTCTGAATATTAAGTATGAATCATAGTTCGAATACTTCGTGATCTATTTTATATCTTCCGTGCTTCAGATACTAGAATGAATATCTGACGGGGTAAAACCATCTCGATCAAGACGACAGACCCGTTCTCTGTACTATCAATAGGATCAATTAGAACAAGTCGCACACTCATATTCCGGAAAGACAGAAAAAAAAAATTCGCGGTCGAACTACCGATTAACTAAAATAAAAAGAAAATGAACTAAAATAAAAAGAAAAACCCGAGACCTAAATGCTTATTTAAAAGGTAGTGTTTTATGGTTGTTGGCAATTTCATTCTAATTCATTGAAATTCCGTCCAGTAAAACAGACGAATTATAAATCTCCAAAATAATAGATAGGAATACCGCAAATAGAGCCATTGCGACACCCATCAAAGGAGTCGTTCCCCATCCCGGAGCAACTTTACCATATTCCGAATTCAAAGGTTTCAATAAACCACCCGCGGAAGTGCTTTTTGGACGAGTTCTAGAACTACCCTCAACTGTTTGTGTAGCCATAAATCCTATTTAGTATTCATTGAGATCTGTTGACTTTGTATACCATTCCGCTGTAAATAAACGATCTTATCATGGATCTATTGCGGTCTTGAAATTCTATAATAATGGAAACTGCAACCCTAGTCGCCATCTCTATATCTGGGTTACTTGTAAGTTTTACTGGGTACGCCCTATATACTGCTTTTGGGCAACCCTCTCAACAACTAAGAGATCCATTCGAGGAACACGGGGACTAGTTGAAGTAGAAGTACTGGGCCTCCCAATAATGGGGGGCCCAGTACTTCTACTTCAATTGAGATAATTTCAATTGAGATAATAAAAAATCATTTCGTTTTTTTAGTTGGAACTTTAGGTGGTTCTCGAAAAAAGATAGCGAAAAAAATGATCCCTAGAGTCGAGACTAAGAGGAATGTATAAACCAATGCTTCCATAAATTCGATCGTGGTTTCCAATTATAGCTTCCATACCTATTTATTTGGGAGCATCTCCCGGATTAAAGAAAAAAAAAACAGAATAAAAAAGGGCGGCAATTTAAATCCAGATTTCTCCAATACCTTATTTAAAAATCACAAATAAAAAATAGAAGTAGAAGGAAGAAAGCCAAAATACCAGAGCAATGCTGCATCAGACTACTTGTCTTCTTGTAGTTGGATCTCCAAGTTTTTGGAATACTCCAAATTCCACTTGAGTATCCAAATCCGGGTCAATACCAGCAAAAACATCTCTAAACAAGGTTCTAGCACCATGCCAAATGTGTCCGAAGAAGAAAAGCAGAGCAAATGAAGCGTGTCCAAAAGTAAACCAGCCCCTTGGACTGCTCCGAAAAACACCATCGGATTTCAAAGTAGCACGATCTAATTCAAAAATTTCACCCAATTGAGCACGTCTAGCATATTTTTTCACAGTAGCAGGATCGCTATAACTCACGCCATTCAGCTCGCCACCATAGAACTCAACGGTTACGCCTACTTGTTCGACACTATACTTCGATTCGGCCCTTCGAAAAGGCACGTCGGCTCTAACAATTCCATCGCCGTCTACTAAAACAACCGGAAATGTTTCAAAAAAAGTGGGCATACGACGTACAAAAAGTTCACGCCCTTCTTTATCTCTAAAGATAGGGTGTCCTAACCACCCGACCGCTATTCCATCCCCGTTATCCATTGAACCCGCTCTGAATAATCCCCCTTTCGCAGGATTATTTCCGATGTAATCATAAAAAGCTAACTTTTCAGGAATTTTAGACCAAGCTTCTGATAAACTTTGATTTTCGGATAATCCCGCACTGATTCTTCGATATATTTCTTGCTGAAAGTATCCCTGATCCCATTGATAACGGGTGGGACCAAATAATTCGATGGGAGTAGTTGCTGAACCGTACCACATAGTTCCAGCAACAACAAACGCTGCAAAAAAGACAGCAGCGATGCTACTGGAAAGAACGGTTTCAATATTGCCCATACGTAATCCTTTGTAGAGGCGTTGAGGTGGGCGGACACTGAGATGGAATAAACCTGCTAATATGCCCAAAGTTCCTGCCGCAATATGATGAGAGGCTATTCCTCCTGGAACAAAAGGATCAAAACCTTCCACACCCCACGCTGGATTTACAGATTGTACCCTTCCGGTTAGTCCATACGGGTCAGACACCCATATTCCAGGACCATACAATCCTGTTACATGAAATGTCCCAAAACCAAAGCAAGCCACTCCTGAGAGAAATAAATGAATTCCAAAGATTTTAGGCAAATCCAAAGAACGTTTTCCTGTACGGTCATCAACAAATATTGCTAGATCCCAATACACCCAATGCCAGATCGCTGCCAAGAAGCACAAACCGGAAAACACAATATGTGCCCCGGCTACACCTTCATAACTCCAAATACCCGAATTCGTTACCGTCCCCCCTGTAATACTCCAACCACCCCATGAATCGGTTATTCCTAACCGAGTCATGAAGGGTATAACGAACATGCCCTGTCTCCACATTGGATCAAGAACTGGATCGGAGGGATCAAAAACAGCTAATTCATATAGAGCCATTGAACCGGCCCAACCCGCAACCAGGGCTGTATGCATTATATGGACAGCAATCAAACGGCCGGGATCATTCAATACGACGGTATGAACACGATACCAAGGCAAACCCATGGGACTACCCCTTTATTAATAAAACATAGACACTATGTAACTTTATTGCATTGAAAAAAAAAAAAAAACTATGATACGTACGCCCCCCCCCTTTTTTTTGTCAGGGGATTCTCTCGCAAAAAGGATTAATATTGGTTCTATTCTTTTAGTAATATTAATATTGTAGTAATATTGGTTCTATTCTTTTAGTAATAATGGAAGAGTTCGGTTCGTAGGAAAAGAGTTCAGTTCGTAGGAAAAAAGAGAAGCAGATCTATTCTATACTCGATAAGTACCAATACGCAATGGGGTTGATTTCCTTTTCTCTGAGCGAATGTATCCATATTTGGATATCATTCAAAAGACCTTTTCGTAAGAATTCTTCTTTCTTTTATTGAACTAGGCAATCTCTGTATAAACTATGATAACGGTCACGATTATTAAGACAAGAAGCCCTTTATTACTATTACGCTTCCACATCAAAGTGAACTAGAGTACTTAATTCTTTTTTCTTTCATTTTATGCCTATTGGTGTTCCAAAAGTACCTTATCGAAGTCCCGGGGACAAGCATCCATCTTGGGTTGACATATAGTGCGACTTGTCAGATCTATTGGGTCATATGGGATTTCCCCATTTTCTCCCCCGATCGAGATATCCTCTGTTTCGCCCAAAAAAGTGTTTGAATTAGCAAAAATTTGTAGCGTGAAATGCAATGAAGTGCAATTAGATCTATTTCATGAGGAAGTATCCAGATTAATATTAGCAAGAAATCAATTTTATGGTCGCCTTGGCTGGCCCAATAAAATGAGGTGTCCAGGCTCCGTTTAGAAAAACCCAATCGGTATATATCGATGATTATTACTTATATCATAAACGATTCCATTTCGAACTTTATTCGAAAAGTGATCTCAAACAAGTTAATCAATGTAATACTAAATATGATGAATATGTCAAATATTTGGTATAAGACATGAAAGAAATGAATTAAGAAAGAAGGAGGGAAGTCATAGTAAAAAAGAGATGTGGTATTGGGATCATTTGTCCTATATGTGCAAATCAAAATCGGGCGGATTCTTACTCGGAGTAGAGCATAAACCTAAAAAAATGGAAGAAGCCCATTCAATTCAGGAACAAGAAAAAGGCATCGTGATCTTTAGCTCGGATCTCGATGAAAAATACATCAATGAAAAGTTAGTTCGATAAGTCGATACGTTTAGTGAATTGCTTTTTTTCTTAGAATATTATAGGTATAGGAAAACCGGCTAAACTCATCGTTCTTAAAAAATGAACGAAAAGCCCCCTCTTTAGAAGGAGCCCAATAGGAAAAAAGAAGGGCAGGGGTTTAGGAGCTACACATTGATTTTTTTTTTCGCAAGTTTTGTTGAACCGTATGCATCAAAAGATGCCTGTACGGCTCCGAAGGGATACTGTTTTATCCTAATCAACCGACTTTATCGAGAAAGATTACTTTTTTTAGGTCAAATGGTTGAGAGTGATATCTCGAATCAACTTATCGGTATTATGGTATATCTCAGCATAGAGAACGAGACCAAGGATTTGTATTTATTTATCAACTCTCCTGGTGGATGGGTAATACCCGGGATAGCAATTTATGATACTATGCAATTTGTGCGACCCGACGTACAGACAATATGCATGGGATTGGCCGCCTCCATGGGGTCTTTTCTCCTGGCCGCAGGAGCAAGTACCAAACGTCTAGCATTCCCTCACGCTTGGCGCCAATGAGTTTTTTATTTGAGAGAAAAAAGAAAACTATGCCTTCGCCATTCTTAATATTAAGTAATAATAGCATGGCACGTCGAATTCGATATGAAAATTATTAATGTTTTTTTTTTCAAAATATTCGATTATGTATCGAAACAGTAGTATGAGATAAAGGAGGGGTACTCCGAGTTTATCTTACCTATCGGAGGCCTATTACAGCGCCACAAACGTTTTTCACGCCGGAAGGTTCTTAACAAAATTTCTGGTATGAAAGAGTACGAAAAACAAATAAAGAAGATTCGTTTTTCTTTATTTTTTATTTAAAATAAAAAAAAAAAAAAAAGAAACTTTGGGATTGCTGAATCACAAACAAAATAAATATATAAAGCAACGGAGCCATCATAGTATTTTTGAACGCCTCAAAAAAAAGAAGGGTGGTAATTGGATCATTTACCAAGCTGGGTATAATAGAACCCCAAGCTTTCTCCTTATTTGATGACTTATTTGATGAAAGGTAAAAAATAAAATTCCATTGGCGAGCCGTATGCAATGCGAAAAATGCCCGTACGGTTGTTCAATTCTATCTTTTTCTTTATCTCCCTAATCGTGCGAGTCGTGCGAGATAGAAGAACCCTTTCTTATGGTATAATATATCATCAGGGTCATGATTCATCAACCTATTGGCGCTTTTTATGGGACACAAACGGGAGAATTTATCCTGGATACGGAAGAACTACTGAGACTGCGCGAAATCCTTACAATGGTTTATGTACAAAGATCGGGCAAGCCTTTATGGGTTGTATCCGAAGACATGGAAAGGGATACTTTTATGTCAGCAACAGAAGCCCAAGCTCATGGACTTGTTGATCTTGTAGCAGTTGGATAAAGCATAACAATCACTTCTTAAGGGTTTAATATTCTATTTTTAAACCTAAATATTCTATTTTTAAACCTAAAAAATTAATAATCATCCGGTTAGGATCGATCTAAACCAGCCCATAATGGATAATTCAGCATGCCAACTATTAAACAACTTATTAGAAACCCAAGACAGCCAATCAGAAACGTTACAAAATCCCCCGCTCTGCGGGGATGCCCTCAGCGCCGAGGAACATGTACAAGGGTGTATGTGCGACTCGTTTCAATCATGGGCTGAGACAAAACAAAAGAAAGAAAACCTTTTTTAAGTATCAATGATCAGTACCACTGAATCGGATAGAATGGAAGAAAAAGAACTTCATTCACTATCTAAAAAAGCTAAAAAAGGATCGATCTATCATATCTTTCTATTGTGTATGAAATTTATGGTTTCCACTGGCGCAAATTCCACCGCCTCAATTTGCAATTTAAGGCGAGAAAGAATTCCCCATTGGTAATAAATCGTTATCCATTACGCGGGGTAAATGCTATAAAAAAGCAGAAAGATTCTCTTTCTATTCTTGCAAGAACGGACTAACAAGGTCAGCTACCCCACCAATCTTCATAATTAAATACCGTTACTGTATAAGGTCTATCTCATTATGAAAGACTTATTACTAGAAAATTCAGAGGTAGAGCCGAAGAGTGGTAACTGTACAAGTTACCAATAGATTTGATTAAATGAAGGAAGTGGCTCCGGTGTATAGAGAGGGCCTCACCGTTTAAGAAGTAATCATAGAAACGACGGAACCCACAGTTTCTTTATCTATTTACTACTTTTTTTTACTATTTTATTTTCTTTCCAATGCTTGGACAAAAGGTAAAAGCGTGGTCGGGAAGGTTAGAGTAGCAAAAGCCATTGGAATTTTGATTTTATAAATTGGAAGAGTCCGTGTTGTTATTAATAGACTAAGAAAGGGGAAAAGAATAACTGAAAGAAAGGAAATCAATTAGTTATTCATCAAAGTTGTATTTATTCAATGACCAGAATTAGACGAGGATATATAGCTCGGAGACGTAGAACAAAAATGCGTTTATTTGCATCAAGCTTTCGCGGGGCTCATTCACGACTTAGCCGAACAATTACTCAACAGAAAATAAGAGCTTTGGTTTCGGCTCATCGCGATAGAGATAGAAAAAAAAGGGATTTTCGTCGTTTGTGGATCACTCGAATAAATGCAGCAATTCGCAGAAATAAGGTATCCTATATTTATAGTGTATTGATACGCAATCTCTATAAGGCGCAGTTGGTTCTTAATCGTAAGATACTTGCACAAATAGCTATATTAAATAGGAATTGTCTTTATATGATTTCCAATGAGATCATAAACTAAGGAAGTTGGAAAGAATCTATTATAATTTTTAAACGGCGTTCTCCGGAGAATGAACTCCAGCAAGAGGAAGGTAGAGTAGAAATAATATGATAAAGTCATCAAAATGAGCGAACACACTCAATAAAAAAAAAAAAAAGATTGATTTTAGTCTGCTTCCCCAATTCTTTTTTTTTTTTTTTTTTTTCTTACGATACTGGTGCTTCTCGGATTTTTTGAACAAAACAGCCATCTGTGTTTGAGTTCGTTTTATTTATTTAATAGATTAGACTATTTTTTTCTGGTTCGAAGACCGGGAGTTCTAGCGGTCAACCCACTTCTTTCAAATTGTTTCTCATTATTAAGAAAAGGTAACGAAGATAAAATACGAGCTTGTTTTATAGCAATAGTAATTAATCGTTGTTCTTTTAAGGTTAATCTATTCACTCGTCTAGATAATATTTTTCCTTGTTCACTAAGAAATCGACTAATTAAGGTCATATTTCTATAATCAATTCGATCCCCCGATTGGATCGGGGGCAAACGCCTACGAAAAGATCGCTTGGATTTAAGAAAGAGTCGCTTGGTTTTAGTTTTATCCATAATTTGTTTAGTCCTTAGCCCTAAAATCCCATTTTGATGAAATCAAAAAATGATTTCTAGAATGAATTATAGGATTTAGTTTGTATAGATTTAGTTATTTGTTTCTATTTAAAAATATGAAATAAAATAGATATATATTTATATTATTTTTTTTTTTTCATGTTCCTTGGAAGGGTGACACACAAGCACGTAGTTCGACTCTATCTATTTTTTATCTCCCCATGAAGTGTATGCTTGTAACAATAGGGACAGAATTTTCGCAATTCCAATCGATTGGGTGTATTGTGTCGATTCTTTTGAGTAATATATCTGGAAATACCTCTTGATTCCTTTTTTTCCTTATTAACGCTGTTTCGAACACAACTAGTACATTCTAAAAAAACCTTTACTCGGACATCTTTACCCTTGGCCATGAACCTCCTTGGGGTTTTTGATTCACCCAACCATTCTATTTTCCGACCCGAAACGAATACGAAGTACGGGACAAAAAAATAGAAGTTGCTACCCACTCAAAATAAACTTATTAAAGAAAGATTTTATTGCAATCAATATTGCAATAGTAAATAAATAGGAAATAATAGGTAATACAAGAATTTCTAACTATATTTCGAATCGCTGTACAGTATTTCAGTTAAGTATCTTCTAGTGTAGGATACTCTTACCTTAGCCAAATTTCCATTTCTGTTTTCTTTTAACTGGATAATTAATTTAATTGGAGCCTGAACCCGAGTTTCGCTGAAGTTGAAGCCACTTTTTTCTTTCGCTTTCCTCCCCTATTCTATCTATCTAATTGTAAAAAAAAAAAAAAAAAACGAAAAGAGGGGGACGAGAGATTAGTCACAAATATTTGATTCTAGCTCTAATCTTCTTCACCTCGTTCCAGTTCACTAACTAGAATGACTAGAATGAAAAAAAAGGAAATGTCAATGCGTCGGGGAATAAACGGTTGATTTCTATCAATAACCCTGCTAAAGACCCGAACCAGAGAGTACTTAGTACCGGTGCCACGGAAAGATATGTTTTTAGATCTCGCATTGAAAATCCTCCTTCTTTTTTGTTTTTGTATTCCCTATTGGAATATATTATGGTAAGAGATGTATATGTAGCTAAAGCTTGTATTTGTGCGCGAAATCCCTAATTCAAAAGGAAATGCGTAATGAGTCGGTAGATACAATTTTATGTTCTTTTTTTTTTTTTTTTTTTTTTTTCTTAAAGCAGAAAAGTGGGTCACTTTACACCCGAGAATTCCTAAGTAAAATAATAATTTATTATTATTATATGGTATATGATATGAGACCAAAAACAAGAAAAGGCAAGAGCCTTTTTGCATATGACTAGAGGGAATAAAAAAATAAGGATGTGGAAAACAAAACGAGGATTCTTTAGAATGAGACTGTAGACCAATTGAAAGGGATGTAGCGCAGCTTGGTAGCGCGTTTGTTTTGGGTACAAAATGTCACGGGTTCAAATCCTGTCATCCCTACCAATTACAGCTCAGAGCAGCAGTAACGCGAGATCCGCTTTTTTTAGCTCGATTTCGTTTTGACATACATAATTTTTTATTTTATGATATGATAGTATACACATACAAGAATTGGTGAGGTAAAATAAAAAAAAAAAAGGAATGTCCTTATGCCCAGTCTTTTCCGTTGGTATAAGAGAGCGCTCTTAGTTCAGTTCGGTAGAACGTGGGTCTCCAAAACCCAATGTCGTAGGTTCAAATCCTACAGGGCGTGATTCCTCTCTTGTCGTTTTCGATCGAAAATCACACACTGACCTGAAATAATTGAACAGCAATCTTAATTTACCCTGACCCCTTCGGATTAAATTAAAGAAAGGAGGGGGTCAGTTAAAAAAAGAGATGTTAATGAATCAAAGGTCCAACTGATCACCACGTCTGTATTGTAAATATGCGGTTACGAATAATCCAGCCAAAGTAATAGGAATTAGACCTAAGACGATTCCAAATAGAAAGACTTCAATCATTTGAATTTTTTTTTTGAAAGGTTAAAAAGAGAGGTAATATATATCCCTAAATAGTAATCCGCCTTACCTAGGAATCGCAATAACCAATAATTGGTAATTAAGGTGGTACGACAAGAAACTAGACAATATGTGGAATACCGCAACAGGGGGTTCTTTTTATGAATTTTTCATTGAATTAATTTCAAATAAGTCCTATCTTACTCAGCCCAATAAATAGAGCCGAGGTTATAGTTAAAGCCACTAGTAGAAAACCAAAATAACTAGTTATAGTAGGCATGACGGAGCTAAAGGAAATCTATTATTTTTATACATATGTTTATAAAGTACTTCCCTAAGGTTCCACTTTTGGACGATACGAGGATAAGCAAAAATACTCTACCGATTGAAAAAATACTTTCAGTTGAAAGTTTTTGACTCTTCAAGTCTTCTATCAAGTATTCTAGCGGGTACTATCCAAAATGAGTGACAGGAATAGCAAAAGAAACCAATTCATCGTCTTTTACAGCGACCCATCCCAAGATTCCGCATCAAGGGATTGAGTGGGCAACTCGTGAGGCACCTAATATTAAAAAATTACTAAAAACTATGCCATGTAACTTCATTTCAAAATTTCAAAGGGGAGTCGCTTCTATTTTGTATTTTTCTTTTTTATTTATTGTATCAAATACATTTTCGACTAAAGAGTGACCTTATAATACTTTTTATTTACTTTAATATTTTTTTAATATTTTAAATAATACTTTTTAAAATTTAAATAATACTTTTTAAAAATACTTTAAATAACTTTTATTTTACTTTTTCTTTTTTACTTTATTTGATTTACAGTTATTTTTAACTCATTAGTTTCAGTGGTGGGTTCATTCACATAATATTTCAAATGAGAAGAAAAAAGGTATCGCACAATCAGATCACTCAAAAAATTCAATTTTGATTTCGGTTCAATTCGCTTCTAAAACGAAAAATTCCTATTATCTTTTCCTTTATAGATTTTCCATTTTGCCTTTCCATCTTCTATCTAAACTAAGGGATAAAGCCCGCGCATTATAGTTAGGTCAAGAAAGAACCTTTAGATCTAATACAACAACTTGGGCATGACAAATATAGATTATTAGAAAAATTTTAGGCAGTTTTCGCGTTCTTTTTCTTTTTTTTTTTTTTTTATCGAATCCTACCCCCCCATTACTTGTTTCTGGACAACTA